ATTATCTCAATTGAAGCAATGAGCCTCCAATATCGTAATATTGGGGCTCATTACTTCAACTAGTCCCCATGTTCTTCGAATGGATCTCGTAGTTGTTGAGAGGGTTGCCCAAAAGCAGTATATAAGGCATACCCAGTAAAACTTACTATTAAACCAGATATAGAGATGGCAATTAGGGTTGCTGTTTCCATTATTATATAATATCAAGACCACAATGGATCTGGATCTATAGGGTAAGATCCTTTATTTACAGCGGAATGGTATACAAAGTCAACAGATCTCAATGAATAAAAAATAGAATTTATGGCTACACAAACCGTTGAGGGTAGTTCTAGATCTGGTCCAAGACGAACTGTTGTAGGGGATTTATTGAAACCATTGAATTCAGAATATGGTAAAGTAGCTCCGGGATGGGGAACTACTCCTTTGATGGGTGTTGCAATGGCTCTATTTGCGGTATTTCTCTCTATTATTTTAGAGATTTATAATTCGTCCATTTTACTGGACGAAATCTCTATGAAGTAGATTCACAAGAACCAACTAACTAGCTTTTCAATAGAAAGTAAAGTTTTAGCATTTAGGTCTTTGATTTTTAGCCCATTCTATTTTTATTTGGTAGTTCGACCGTGAAACTTCTTTGTTTCTGTATTTCCGGAATATGAGTGTGTGACTTGTTATAATTGATCCTATTGATAGTACAGAACATAAAATGGATCCGTCATCTTGATAGAGATGGCTTTACCCCGTCAGATATTTTTTCTAGTATCTGGAGCACGGAATATAGAAAATAGATTCTAAAGTATTAGAACTATGATTCATACTTAATATTTATATTTAGACCTCGCAACCGGACTAAAAAAAATTTAAAGAGTTAGAAGAATAAATTTCGAAAAATAAATGGAACGGTTTTTATTCTTTTAAACTGCCGCCGCTTTTCTTTATTTTGATCAAAGGACAAACGTTTCTTTGGATTTTTTTCATTATATCTATTCAGTGAATAAGTGATGATCCAGCAGTTCTTACTCAGGGAATTTTTGGACTTCGATTAAAGGTTTTTATTGAAAATCATCGTGGTTCTGGTATGAATCTGAGGTTTTTGAATTGATTCATAGGGTCTTAACAAGAAAATTCCTATCAATAAGAATAAAAAAACAACAGTAAAATAGCATTCCCAAATAAAAAATAAAGAAAATGAAGTAAATAATAGAATATTCAAGAGGCCTGTAAGGATCAAGAGAAAAGACGAGTGAGCCGACTTGAGATTTTGGCATTATAACCACAAAGAATAGCTTTCGGATTTCTATTTTTTTCTTATCTTCAAAGAAGATTGAAATCATAGGATTAAGTTAAGAAGTTTAAAACTTTCTATTACACATATCCGTTTTCCAAATAACCAGTATTTGAGTATTTTTGTTTGAGCCGTACGAGATGAAATTCTCATCTACGGTTCTCAGGGGGGTCCCTTGGTTTACCTATCTCAATAAAGTCTATGATTGGTTCGAAGAACGTCTTGAGATTCAGGCGATTGCCGATGATATAACTAGTAAATACGTTCCTCCTCATGTCAATATCTTTTATTGTTTAGGAGGAATCACACTTACTTGTTTTTTAGTCCAAGTAGCGACGGGGTTTGCTATGACTTTTTATTATCGTCCGACCGTTACTGAGGCTTTTGCCTCTGTTCAATATATAATGACTGAGGCTAACTTTGGTTGGTTAATCCGATCAGTTCATCGATGGTCGGCAAGTATGATGGTCTTAATGATGATCTTGCACGTATTTCGCGTGTATCTCACGGGTGGTTTTAAAAAACCTCGCGAATTGACTTGGGTTACGGGTGTAGTTTTGGGTGTATTGACTGCATCCTTTGGTGTAACCGGTTATTCCTTACCGTGGGACCAAATAGGTTATTGGGCAGTAAAAATTGTAACAGGTGTACCCGAAGCTATTCCTGTAATAGGATCGTCGGTGGTAGAGTTATTGCGCGGAAGCGCTAGTGTGGGACAATCTACCTTGACTCGTTTTTATAGTTTACATACTTTTGTATTACCTCTTCTTACTGCCGTATTCATGTTAATGCACTTTCCAATGATACGTAAGCAAGGCATTTCTGGTCCTTTATAGAAAATATGGATCATAGATATTTGTAATCAATCTTTTATCATTTTGGGGAGGAGCAATAGTATTTCATTGCTACAAATATGGATTATTTTTTTTTTTAATAAGACATGTATTTGGATATTTCCCTTCAACTTAACAAAAGAAATTGGATTATTTATTTGACATACATGAATAGTTGAAGGGAACTCTCCGAAAAAAGAATGGATTATGGGAGTGTGTGACTTGAACTATTGATTGGGCCGTGCAGATATATGACTTTCTCTTATCTGCCACATTTGAATTCACAATTAAATGTGTCTTTGTTTCAACCACCGCGCAAGCCCCCTACGGAGGATAGGCCGGTTCGCTTGACGAGAATCTTTTCTATGATCAGACTCGA